ATCGGGGCTCCACGAGGGGGCGGAGCTGTTTAGGATTAAAATTATGCGGAGCTATAGTGTGTTTTGCAACACTATATAATAAATAAAATATCTTGTTAATACTTTGTTTAAGCTTTATGTTAGGTTCTGTAGGTTGTCTGAAATGTGAGTCAACGCAGGGGGTCGGTCTTAAAAGGCTTAAAACTTCTGTGGTTTTGTTATAAAAATCTTTTTGTGGTTTATACAATACTATAATAGCATCAGATGCATGTATAATAGGTAAAAAACGACCCTTTAAAGTGGAAGGTTGCGAGAAGGGGTTTAAAACCAGGTCTCTAATGAGGCAGGGTGGGGGGAGTTTTATGAGAATCAGGGTGTGTCGCGGGGGGGGTGAGGGTCCAGGAAAATACGTTAAAATTGAAAACATAAAAATATGTCTGATTTTTCAGGATGTTCAAGAATTGGGCTTGGTTGATAGTTTTGAATAAGAAAGGTGGGCAGTTTTTAAAAAAAAGTTACAATAAGTTGGGGGGGTCTCGGACAGAAAATTTATAGCAAGAAGTGGGGGGGGAGGGGGGCTGTTTTTAGAGAAGCTAAAAAATGTCCAAAAAATCGTGTAATTTCGTGTAGTTTTTAAAAAAGTTGAATATTTCGTCGGGGGTGGAGGGAATTTTTCAGAAAAGAAGGGCTAAGTCGGAGGGTTACATAAAATTATAGGAGCTTTAGGGGTGGATGGGGGCTGGGTGGTTTTGTTAAAAGGTGAGGTGGGCGGGGCCGTTTAAAGCTTTAAAAAATGTGGGGGAAGTGTCGGGTTATAGGTTGGGGGGATTGAAGATTAGAACTAAGTTCCAAGAACTTAGCGCCATTTTTGGCGTAAATTTTTGGGCTTACTTAAATCGGTGTTTTTTCTACTCGAGGTTTTCCTGTGTTCTGGGGGGGTCATAGGATGAGTGCAACCTTGGGGGAAGTAGGGGGTGGGGGGGTAAACCCTGAAAAACCAAAGAGGGGGTGATTAGAGGGAAGGCTAGAGAAAAAATCACACCTTATGCTCTTGATATACTTATATGCAATGCTTATAAGATTATCTTTCCAACACGAAGACATAATGCCCAAAATACCTAGGGTGAGGACCACCTTAGAAACGGGGCTTTAACTCCACTGTGAGATGCCAATTGAAAAGGAAAAAAAAAAAGAGGAACCCCAGGCACTTTAGAAAGCGTGCTTGGCATGGTGGGTTACTCAAAGAGATGCTCGACACCATTGAAAGATGCCTGACAAAATTCAGCTTCAGCCTGCTGATTGGTCGAGACATGGCCCTGAAAAAGGAACCAAATGCCAGAAATAGATCACTATTTGCGCTGTAAACAAGTAATATCCCTGACCTTTCAGGCGATAGAGGACATTTAGGCAACACTGTTGGTGGTTTCTTGCTACATTAATAAGGTCTTAGGGTTAATTAGTTGGGTCGGTAATATGTAAGCCATTTTATCAAGAAGTGGTGATTATTCAAGGAAACGTCTCGACTTCAGTAATTTGGCTCTTTCGAGGATGGTTTATGTCTCTTATCGAATTATGGTGATGTATGAATGAGGAAATACGGTTAATGTTGATAATACATATAAATGTATTAATATACTACGAAAAATGCGAAAAAAAGTCAATTTTGCTATGGGCGAGATCACAAATTGTATTGGTACATAAAAAACGGGCAATTTTTTCGATTTTTTTAACGTTTTTAAAAAAAGTTTTTTTAACGTTAAAATTTTTTTTTAACGTTTGATGTTTTTTTTAACGTTTTTAATGATGCTTTTTTTAACGTATTTAGTAAAAAATATCTCATAGTGATTTTGAGGGGGTGATTTTTAGGGGTTTCGACGAAAATGCATATTAGTGTGTCTGGTATCGTTTTTATTAACGTGTTAAACAACGTTGTTTTAACGTGTTTAACGTTGATATTTTTTTTAACGTTTAACGTTTTTTAACGTCCATTAATGATGTCTTTTAACGTATTTAGTAAAAAATATCTCATAGTGATTTTGAGGGGGTGATTTTTAGGGGTTTCGACGAAAATGCATATTAGTGTGTCTGGTATCGTTTTTATTAACGTGTTAAACAACGTTGTTTTAACGTGTTTAACGTTGATATTTTTACTACGAATGCAGCATGCCAGAATATTTTATACCTCAGAGGGTAGTTTAACTAAGAATTTTAGCTTTGGGAGCTAAAGGTGGGAGTTAGAATCTCCTCTCTCTGAGCACTAGGGAGGATTCTAACCTCAGGCCTCCGGATTACAAGACCGGCGCTCTAAAACTGAGCTACTAGGGCAAGCTCATTTAAGGGCTTTATTCTCCACTCAGCCCGCGAGGGGTAAGAGGGTAAGAAGGAGGAAGAAGTAGAGGAATGATGCTATCTGACCAATAATAATGAAGGGGTGTTCTACTGGTATTCCGCCGATTCAGGTCAAGATGATGACGTTAGCAACGAAGGTTCAAAATAGGATTTGGGTTAGAGGGCGGAATGTTAAGCCTCGTTGTTTAGAGGTGTGGAGAAAGGGCACTAGTATTAGTACTAAAATAGAGGCTAGGAGGGCTAGTACGCCTCCAAGTTTATTAGGAATGGACCGGAGAATAGCGTATGCGAAGAGGAAGTATCACTCCGGCTTAATGTGGGGTGGGGTAACGAGGGGGTTAGCGGGGGTGAAGTTGTCGGGGTCCCCCAGGAGGTTTGGGGAGAAGAGGGCGAGGGAGGCAAGGGCCACCATCATAACGATAAAACCAAGGAGGTCTTTGTAAGTAAAGTAGGGGTGGAAGGAGATTTTGTCTGCGTCTGAGTTAATACCCACAGGGTTATTTGAGCCTGTCTCGTGAAGGAAGAGAAGGTGAATTACTGTCATGGCTGCAATAACGAAAGGGAAGAGGAAGTGGAAAGCAAAAAACCGGGTGAGGGTGGCGTTGTCAACGGAGAAGCCCCCTCAAATTCATTGTACTAAAGCATTACCTACATATGGGACTGCTGAGAGGAGGTTGGTAATTACGGTTGCGCCTCAGAAAGACATCTGTCCTCAGGGGAGGACGTAGCCAACAAAGGCGGTTATTATAACGAGGAGAAGAAGGACAACACCAACGTTTCAGGTTGCCTTGTACAGGTATGAGCCGTAATAGAGGCCTCGTGCGATGTGCATATAGATGCAAATAAAGAAAAAGGAGGCTCCGTTGGCGTGCATGCTTCGGATTAGCCAGCCGTAGTTTACATCTCGACAGATGTGGTTAACTGAGGAGAAGGCTGTGGCGATGTCGGAGGTGTAGTGCATGGCCAGAAATAGGCCGGTAAGAATTTGTGTTGCTAGACAGAGTCCTAAAAGGGAGCCGAAGTTTCACCAGGCTGAAATATTAGAGGGGGCTGGAAGGTCAACTAGGGCGTCGTTTGCGATTTTTATTAGGGGGTGGGTTTTTCGGAGGGCCATTAGTGTTCCTGTAGTTGAGTTACAACGGTGGTTTTTCATATCATTGGTCCTGGTTAAAGTCCGGGCAGGAATTATGACCTATTTTATGTCTTTGTTTTTATTTGGGCTAGTGGTAGGGTTAATTGCGGTTGCTTCTAATCCTGCGCCATATTTTGCAGCGCTTGGGCTGGTCTTAGCGGCAGGTTTTGGGTGTGGTTTACTGGTAGCGCAGGGTGGCTCTTTCTTGTCTTTAGTCTTGTTTTTAATTTACCTGGGGGGTATACTAGTCGTATTTGCTTATTCAGCAGCTTTGGCTGCCGAGCCTTTTCCGGCATCTTGAGGGGATCGGTCTGTTCTAGGTTACGTAGCGCTTTATTTGGCGGGTGTGGTGCTAGCTGCGGGGTGGTTTTGGGGAGGGTGATATGAGGTTTCTTGGGTTGCAGTAGATGAATTTAAAGAGTTTGTGGTATTGCGGGGAGATGTAGGTGGGGTAGCTCTGATGTATTCGTTCGGGGGAGGGATGCTAGTTATTTGTGCCTGAGTCTTGTTGCTAGCTTTGTTTGTTGTTCTTGAGTTGACTCGAGGGCTGAGTCGTGGAACACTTCGGGCAGTCTAGTAGAAGATAATTAAGGTGGTGAGGGCTAGGGTAAGGAGAAAGAGTGTAAGGTAGGTTTTAATTATACCTTGTTGAATATTACTTGTAGTGGAGGCGAGGGGTATGAGGATGGTAGCGGTAGCTTTTGGTCCTGACTTTTCTAGTCATGTTTGGTCTACCATTTGGCTGGCAATTGTTTGCCCGAGGGTGAGGTTAAGCTTAGGGGTGAGCCGGTGGACGATAGCCGGAAAGTAGCCGAGTATGTTAGAGAAGTTGTGTGCGGGAAGTCAAGGTGTTGTTTTAAATTGTTTATTGGTTAGGGAGGCCAATTCTAGTGCTGTTAGAAGCCCGAGGATCGTCACAATTAGGGCGGAGAGTTTGAGGAGGGGTGGTATTGTTATTACGGGTGTCTTTAGGGGCAGGAAGTTAGAGGTAAGGATGAGGCCTGCAATAATGCTGCCTCAGGCTAGTCGTTTAATAGGATTAATAACCATGGGGTTATTCTCATTGATGGGGGAGAGGGGCAGGAAACGGGGGTGGCCTATTGACACGAAGAAAATTACGCGGAGACTATAAATGGCCGTAAAAGAGGTAGCTAGAAGAGTGAGGGTAAGGGCTCAGGCGTTTAGGTAGGATGTATTTAGGGCTTCAATAATAGCGTCTTTAGAGAAGAAGCCTGCCAGGAAGGGAGTGCCCGTAAGAGCTAGGCTACCAATAGTGAAACACGAGGAGGTGAAAGGGGCGAGGCGATGAAGACCCCCTATTTTGCGGATGTCTTGTTCATCATTAAGGCTATGAATGATGGAGCCGGAGCATAAAAATAGTATAGCTTTAAAGAAGGCGTGTGTGCAGATATGCAGAAATGCGAGTTGGGGTTGATTTAGTCCGATGGTCACTATCATAAGGCCGAGCTGACTGGATGTGGAGAAGGCTACAATTTTTTTAATGTCATTTTGGGTGAGTGCACAGGTGGCTGTGAACAGGGTTGTTAGGGCACCTAAACAGAGGCAGGTTGTTAGGGCTGTTTGGTTATTTTCTATTAAGGGGCTTAGTCGAATTAGAAGGAAGATCCCTGCCACGACCATGGTGCTTGAGTGAAGGAGGGCAGAGACAGGAGTGGGACCCTCCATTGCTGAAGGGAGTCAAGGGTGGAGTCCGAATTGTGCTGATTTACCGGTGGCTGCAACGATTAGGCCCATGAGGGGGAGGGTAAGGTCTTGTTGTTTGGAGGCGGCAAACATTTGTTGTATTTCTCACGAGTTTAAGTTAGTGGCTAGTCAGGCTATGCTTAGGATAAGACCGATGTCTCCAACTCGGTTATAAATAACTGCTTGGAGGGCTGCGGTGTTAGCATCTGCCCGCCCGTACCATCAGCCGATTAGAAGGAAGGACATGATTCCTACGCCCTCCCACCCAATAAATAGTTGAAACATATTGTTGGCGGTAACTAGAATAATCATAGCAACGAGGAATAGAAGAAGATACTTGAAAAAGCGGCCCATGTAGGGGTCGGAGTGCATGTATCAGGATGCAAACTCCAGGATAGACCAGGTTACATAGAGGGCAATGGGGGTGAAAATAACGGAGTAGTGGTCGAATTTAAAGCTAAGGTTAATATCAAAAGTTAGTGTGTTTATTCAGCTTCAGTTAGTGACGATTGTCTCGGCCCCTTCGTTCAAGAAAATAAACAGGGGGAGAAGGCTAACAAAAAATGCCATTTTTACTGCTGTTGCGACGTGGGTCAGGGCTCAGTCTTCTTGGCGGGGCGAGGCGTTTAGCGTAGTAACAAGGGGGTAGATTAGTAAAGAAAAGATTAAGAGGAGGGAGGTGCTTATTATGAGGGTGGTAGGGTGCATAGCTTCTACTTGGATTTGCACCAAGAGTTTTTGGTTCCTAAGACCAACGGATAGACTGTTATCCTTTAGAAGCGCGAGTGGACCATGGGGTTTAACCATGGAGATAAAGGATTAGCAGTCATTATTGCCGTCGGGCCCCTCTCGGTGGATAAGGGGGCTTTAACCCCTATTTTTAGAATCACAATCTAATGTTTTTGTTAAACTATATCTACAGAAGCATCAGCCTCAGATTAGTTCGGGTTTTAAGATAAGAAGAATGAGGGGAAGAAGATGAAGGACAATAAGCAGGTGTTCGCGGGTGTGGGAAGGGTCTAGGGCAAGCATATGTTGGGGTACAGGGCCTCGTTGGGTTATCAGAAAGAGGTAAAGTGAGTAGCCTGCGGTAATGAGGGTGCCAGCACCGGTTAGGATGAGAGACCAGTAAGACCAGTTAAATAGAGAAGAAATAATTATCAGTTCTCCCATGAGGTTAGGGAGAGGGGGGAGGGCAAGGTTGGCTAAGCTGGCAATAAATCATCAGGTTGCTATGAGGGGAAGAACTATTTGTAGGCCTCGTGCGAGAAGTATTGTTCGGCTGTGTGTCCGTTCATAGCTGGTGTTTGCTAAACAGAAAAGAGCTGAGGACGCCAGGCCGTGAGCAATTATTAGAATTAGAGCCCCAGTGATGCCTCAGGGTGTTTGGATTAAGATCCCTCCTGCAACAAGGCCTATATGGCTTACGGAGGAGTAGGCAATTAGTGACTTCAGGTCTGTTTGACGGAGACAAATGGAGCCCGTTATGATAATCCCCCAGAGGGCAAGAACAATGAAAGGGTAGGCGAGTTCTTTAGAGAGGGGGTCTAAGACTAGCATTATACGCATTATTCCGTAGCCCCCTAACTTAAGGAGAACCGCAGCAAGTACCATTGACCCGGCGACGGGTGCTTCAACGTGAGCTTTGGGAAGTCATAGATGGACACCATAGAGGGGCATTTTGACTAGGAAGGCCAGCAGGCAGGCGGCTCACCAGAGCTTATCGCCTCAGGTGGAGAGGCTTAAGGGGTTGGAGTATTGGAGGGTAAGCATTGACAGTGTCCCGGTGTCATTTTGAAGGAGGAGGAGGGCAACAAGTAAGGGGAGGGAGCCCGCTAGAGTATAGAATAAGAAGTATGTTCCTGCATTTAGGCGTTCTGTTTGGTTGCCCCATCGTGTGATGATAAATAGTGTGGGGACAAGCGTGGCTTCAAACATGACGTAGAACATGATGATCTCTGTGGCGCCGAAGGCTATAATTAGAAACACCTGTAGGGAGGTTAATAGGGAGAGGTAGGTTCGCTGGCGGTTTTCAGGCTCTGGGGAAATATGGTTACGACTGGCAAGGATTATTAGAGGGAGGAGCCAGCATGTTAAAACGAGAAGGGGGGTGGACAAGGGGTCTGTGCCCAGATAAGGGCTTAGAGAGGACCACCCGGTCTCTGCCGAGTTTTTAAATCAGGAGAGACTAATTAAGGCAATCAGAAGGCTTTGAGTGAGGGAGATGGTTCATAGTCATTTTTTGTGGGCAAGTCAGATCGTTGGAAATAGCATTAGTGTTGGAAGGAGAATTTTTAGCACTGTAGGAGATTTAGGCTTTGAAGGTGGTCGGTACCATGTGTTCGTGCGGTTGCGACGAGAAGGGCTAACCCGGCGCTGGCTTCACAGGCCGAGAAGGCGAGTAAGAGTATGGGTGCTGCGGAGTACCCGGTTGCCCCTAGTTGAAGGGTTCAGAGTGAGAGGGCAATAAAAAGAGAAAGTATTATTCCTTCAAGGCATAGAAGTGCGGATAAGAGGTGGGTTCGATGAAATGCAAGTCCTATTAGGCCTAGTATAAAAGCTGACGAGAAAGCAAAGTGGGTAGGAGTCATAAGGCAATTGTGGAATTAAACCACGATCTTTTGAGCCGAAATCAAATGTCTTGTTTTGGACTAATTGCCTATTCAGCTCATTCTAGGCCGCCTTGTGTTCATTCATAGGCTAAGCCGAGGGTAAGGAGGGATAAAACGGTTGTTGCTCAATAAAAGGTATGGGTGGGGGTGGCCAGTTGGTCCCCTCATGGGAGGGGAAGAAGAAGTGCGATTTCTAGGTCAAACAGGAGGAACAAAATAGCGACTAAGAAGAATCGGAGGGAGAAGGGCAGACGTGCTGATCCAAGGGGATCAAAGCCGCATTCGTAGGGGGAGAGTTTTTCAGTATCGGGGTTGAGTTGGGGTAGTCAAAAGGATACTAAGGCTAGGACAGAAGAGAGGGTTAAGGCAATTAAGAGTACTGTTGAGACCAGGTTCATTATCTTTCCCTGGGTTTTAACCAGGACTGTATGATTGGAAGTCACAGGTACTAGCTTTTATACTAGAAAGATTATGAGCCTCATCAGTAGATAGAGATGTATAAGAACAGTCACACGACGTCTACGAAGTGTCAGTATCATGCGGCTGCTTCAAATCCGAAGTGGTGCTGGGATGTAAAATGGTACTGAATTTGCCGTAGGAGGCAGACGGCTAAAAAGGTGGAGCCGATGATTACATGGAGCCCGTGGAAGCCGGTTGCGACAAAGAAGGTCGAGCCATATACTCCGTCAGCGATTGTGAAGGGGGCTTCATAATACTCCATGCCTTGAAGAAAGGTGAAGTAGAAGCCTAGAAGAATTGTTAGGGCGAGAGATTGAATAGCTTGTTTTCGTTCGCCCTCTATGATACTATGGTGGGCTCATGTGACGGTTACGCCTGAAGCAAGTAGGACCGCGGTGTTTAGGAGGGGTACTTCAAAGGGGTCTAGGGCGGTGATGCCTGTGGGGGGTCAGCATCCGCCTAGCTCAGGGGTGGGGGCGAGGCTAGCGTGATAGAAGGCTCAGAAAAATCCCAGGAAAAAGAAGACTTCGGAGGTAATGAAAAGGACTATTCCATATCGGAGCCCTTTCTGAACAGGGGGTGTATGATGCCCTTGAAATGTACCTTCCCGAATGATGTCTCGTCATCATTGGTACATAGTTAGGAGGAGAAGAATTAACCCCAGGGTCATTAAGGTTGTAGAGTTGTAGTGGAATCAGGTTGCAAGTCCGGAAGTTATGAGGAGGGCAGCGATTGCACCTGTTAGGGGTCAGGGGCTTGGGTCTACTATATGGTATGCATGTGCTTGGTGGGCCATTAAACGTTTTCTTGTAGATAGAGGCTTAGGAGAAGAACAAATACGTAGGCCTGAATTATAGCAACGGCTACTTCTAGAAGTGTTAGTAAGAATAGAACTACACCTGTAAGGATTGCTACGGTGGGTATAAGGGGAAGAAGGACGAAAGCGGCTGTTGCAATTAGTTGCATAAGCAGGTGTCCTGCCGTGAGGTTGGCTGTGAGCCGGACCCCCAGGGCGAGAGGTCGGATAAAGAGACTAATTGTTTCGATAATAATAAGAATGGGAATGAGAAGGGTAGGGGTGCCTTCCGGAAGGAGATGGGCGAGGGCGTGAGTGGGAGAATTACGGAGTCCGATGAGAACTGTAGCAAGTCAGAGAGGCACTGCTAGTCCGAGGTTCAGAGAGAGTTGTGTTGTGGGCGTGTAAGTGTAGGGGAGAAGGCCGAGCATGTTGAGTGTCATAAGATACACTATTAGAGATGTAAGTAAGGCTGCTCACTTGTGTCCGCCTACATTCAGGGGGAGGAGAAGCTGTTGCGTGAACCGGTTAAGGAATCAGTTTTGGAGGGCTAAGAGGCGACTGTCACGTCATCGTGCAGAGGGGAGGGGGAAGAGGACTCAAGGGAGTGTTATTGCAAGGACAATGAGGGGAATTCCTAGGAGTGAGGGGCTTATAAATTGATCGAAGAAGTTTAGTATCATGGTCAGGATCAGGAAGAGTGTGTTGGTTTTTCTACGCTTTGTGCTGCGGGGTCATAAGGGAAGACGTGGTTAACGACTTTCGGGGGGATAACGATTAAGAAGACTAATCAGGAGAATACCAGGATGGCGAACCAAGGGCTTGGGTTTAATTGAGGCATGTCACTGGGGGTGGTTGGGAGCCACCATTCTTTAGCTTAAAAGGCTAACGCTGATTCCCAAATTTAGCTTCACAGTGAGGCGTCTTCAAGTATTAGGGAAGATCATGTTTCAAAGTGCTCCAGAGGTACTGCTTCAACAACAATGGGCATGAAGCTGTGGTTTGCCCCGCAGATCTCGGAGCATTGACCATAGAACACCCCAGGACGAGAGGTAATAAAAGCTGTTTGATTTAGGCGTCCGGGGACAGCGTCCATTTTAACGCCTAGTGCTGGGACAGCTCAGGAGTGAAGGACATCTTCGGCGGAGACCAGGATACGAATGGGGGACTCAACGGGAACTACTATTCGGTGGTCAGCTTCTAGGAGACGAAAGTGGCCGGGTGTCAGATCTTGTGTCGGGATCATATACGAGTCGAAGCCAAGGTCTTCGTAGTCTGTGTACTCATAGCTTCAGTATCATTGGTGGCCCATTGCTTTAATTGTGAGATGGGGGTCGCTGATTTCGTCCATAAGATAGAGGATGCGTAATGAAGGGAGGGCAATTAAGATTAAGATTACGGCGGGGAGAATGGTTCAAATAATTTCAATTTCTTGGGAGTCTAAGATGTATTTATCAGTGAGGCTTGTGGATACTATTGCTACAAGAATATAAAGGACAAATGCGCTAATGAGGATAACGATTATTAGGGCATGGTCGTGGAAGTGGAGTAGTTCTTCTATAACAGGGGAGGCCGCGTCTTGGAATCCGAGTTGTGAGGGATGTGCCATTTAGCTTATTGCTGGAGACACGCGGGGTTTCAACCCACAGCTCTGCCTTGACAAGGCAGTGTAATAGGCGCGTTCTACTAGTGTCTCATTAAGAAAGTGACAGAATGGTAATGTGAGTGGCTTGAAACCATTACACGGGGGTTCAATTCCCTCCTTTCTCGGTTAAGATACTTTTACTTGCACAAATGCGGGTTCTTCAAAGGTGTGGTATGGGGGAGGACAGCCATGAAGTCACTCTACGTTTGTGGATGTTATGTCTACGTGGGCTACTTCTCGTTTGGCAGCGAATGCTTCTCAAACAATAAATAGGAACATAATTACGGCGACAAGAGAAATTATTGACCCGATTGAAGAAACTGTGTTTCATAGTGTATAGGCGTCAGGGTAGTCTGAGTATCGTCGCGGCATGCCTGCCAGTCCCAGGAAGTGCTGGGGGAAGAAGGTCAAATTAACCCCAACAAATATAACTCCGAAGTGAATTTTTGTTCAGGTGCTGTGAAGTGTATAGCCGGAGAACAGGGGGAATCAGTGGACGAACCCGGCCATAATAGCAAAGACGGCCCCCATCGAGAGGACATAATGGAAGTGAGCCACGACATAGTATGTGTCATGTAACACGATGTCGAGGGATGAATTCGAGAGAACGATGCCGGTTAGGCCCCCTACTGTAAACAGGAAAATGAAGCCCAGGGCTCATAGCATGGGGGTGTCCCATTTAATGGTCCCCCCATGAAGGGTGGCGAGTCAGCTAAAGACTTTGACTCCTGTGGGGATGGCAATAATTATAGTGGCGGATGTAAAGTAGGCACGCGTGTCCACGTCCATTCCGACTGTAAACATGTGATGGGCTCAGACAATAAAGCCGAGGAGCCCGATTGCTATCATTGCTCACACCATGCCCATGTAGCCGAAGGGTTCTTTTTTACCTGAGTAGTAGGCAACAATGTGGGAAATTATTCCAAAGCCGGGGAGAATTAAAATATAGACTTCTGGGTGGCCAAAGAATCAGAACAGGTGTTGGTAGAGAATGGGATCACCTCCACCTGCGGGGTCAAAGAAAGTTGTGTTTAAGTTTCGGTCTGTGAGCAGCATTGTAATGCCTGCCGCTAAAACAGGAAGGGAGAGGAGGAGGAGGACAGCGGTAATTAGGACTGCTCAAACAAATAAGGGGGTCTGATACTGGGTAATGGCGGGGGGTTTTATGTTAATAATCGTTGTAATAAAGTTGATGGCACCTAAAATAGAGGAAATTCCTGCTAGGTGAAGAGAAAAAATGGTCAGGTCTACGGAAGCTCCGGCGTGTGCCAAGTTGCTGGCGAGGGGAGGGTAGACGGTTCATCCCGTTCCGGCCCCTGCCTCTACGGCGGAGGAAGAGAGGAGAAGTAGGAAAGAGGGAGGGAGTAACCAGAAGCTCATGTTATTTATTCGGGGGAAGGCTATGTCAGGGGCTCCGATCATCAAGGGGATAAGTCAGTTTCCGAACCCGCCGATCATAATGGGCATTACTATAAAGAAAATTATTACGAAGGCGTGAGCAGTAACAATTACATTGTAGATTTGGTCGTCTCCTAGGAGGGCCCCAGGTTGGCTAAGTTCTGCTCGGATGAGGAGACTTAAGGCTGTGCCCACCATCCCGGCTCAGGCACCAAATAGAAGGTAGAGGGTGCCAATGTCTTTGTGATTAGTTGAGAAGAGTCAGCGTGTGGTTATCACAGGTAAGGTGGCTGAGTGTTTAAGCGGTGGATTGTAGCTCCACAAACAGAGGTTCAAATCCTCTCCGTACCAAGCTCTGCAGTTTTAGAAAACGCCAGATTGCAAATCTGGAGAAGTAGGCTAACGCCTACCGGGGCTTTCCCCCGCTTGGCCCCGTCTAACAGCGGGGGAAAGTAGAAAGATGCTCGCTGGTTAGGGCGCTTAGCTGTTAACTAAGTTTTTGTAGGATCGAGGCCTTCCTTTCTAGAAAGGCCTTAGCTTAATTAAAGTATCTGTTTTGCATACAGAAGATGTGGGATAGAGTCCCGCAGGTCTTATAGGGACTGAGAGATTCTCACTCTCGCTTAGGGCTTTGAAGGCCCTTGGTCTTAATGCTAGCCTAAGTCCCTAACTACGGGGTTAGAAGAGCAAGGGTTGTGGGGGCGAGGGGGAGCAGTGCCAGGGTGAGCATCATTAAAAGGGACACTAGAAGCGTGGACTGAAGGGAAGGGAGACGTCAGGGGGTGGGGGAGACGAGGGTGTTTGGGGAGATGGTCAGGGTTATTGCGTAGCATAGTCGGAGGTAGAAGTAGAGGCTTAGTAGGGCGGAGAGGGCTGCAAGGGTGGCGGTGAGAGGGAGTCCCTGCTTTGTAAGTTCTTGTAGAATAAGTCATTTGGGCATAAATCCTGAGAGTGGGGGTAGACCCCCTAAGGAGAGAAGCGCCAGAGGAACAAGGGCTGTAAGGGCGGGGGCTTTTGATCAGGAGGTGGCTAGCGAATTAATATTTGTGGCGTTGTTGAGCTTAAAGGTAAGAAATGTGGCGGAGGTTATAATAATATATAAAAGAAGCGAGAGGAGGGTTAGGGAAGGGGCAAATTGTAAGATTAAGATTATTCACCCGAGGTGAGCGATAGAAGAGTAAGCAAGGATTTTACGTAGTTGTGTCTGGTTTAAACCCCCTCACCCGCCGACGAGTGTTGATAAGAGGCCCAGGAAGACTAGCAGAGGAGCGTTAGCGGAAGTCATTTGAAGAATGAGTGCAAAGGGTGCGAGTTTTTGTCAAGTTGAGAGGATGAGGCCTGTTGTCAGGTCTAGGCCTTGAAGGACTTCGGGGAGTCAAAAGTGTACGGGGGCAAGCCCGATTTTTAGGGCTAGAGCAAGGATGACAATCGTGCTTGCGAGGGGGTGGGAAAGTTGTTGGATGTCTCATTCTCCCGTGAGTCAAGCATTGGTAGTGCTCGCAAAGAGAATCAGGGCAGCGGCTGTTGCCTGTGTAAGGAAATATTTAGTGGCGGCTTCTACTGCGCGGGGGTGGTGATGTTGTGTTATTAGGGGGATGATAGCTAGGGTATTAATTTCAAGGCCCATTCAGGCGAGGAGCCAGTGGGAACTAGCAAATGTAATAGTTGTCCCTAGTCCGAGGCTAAAGAGAAGGGTGCACAGGATGTATGGGCTCATTAGCAGGAAAAGGATTTTAACCGATATTGTTGGGGTATGAACCCAAAAGCTTGTTTAGCTGATCTTGCTAGGAAGTGGTGTAGTGGAAGCACTAAGAGTTTTGATCTCTTAAGTTTGGGTTCGAGCCCCTACTTTCTAAGGAATCGGGGGGACTTGAACCCCCATAGGTCACTCTATCAAAGTGGTCCTTAACATTCGGGCACGGTTCCGGGGCTAGTTAAAGCTGGGGTGGGAGGCTTGCGAGAGCAATGGGAAGTGCGAGGTGTCAAATTACAAGGGCTAGGGTAATAGGTAAGAAGTTTTTTCAGACTAGATGTATTAGTTGATCGTATCGGAAGCGGGGGTAAGAGGCACGGACTCAGAGGAACACGACTGAGAGGAGGGCGGCTTTTGTCATGAGGTTGATGGCTGTCAGTTCAGGGAAGGCAGGGATGTGTGAGGCGCCAAGGAAGAGAATTGTAGATAAAGTATTTATTAAAAGGATGTTGGCGTACTCTGCTAGAAAAAATAGGGCGAAGGGGCCACCGGCATACTCGACGTTGAAGCCTGAGACGAGTTCTGATTCCCCTTCTGTGAGGTCAAAGGGGGCACGGTTGGTTTCGGCAAGCGTTGAGATGTATCATATGGCGGCTAGAGGCCATGCTGGGGCTACGAGTCAGATGCTTTCTTGGGCGATGTTAAAAGTTTGTAATGTAAACCCCCCGGCGAGGAGGATGATGCTGAGGAGAATTAGGCCAAGGCTAACTTCATACGAGATGGTTTGAGCGACGGCCCGGAGGGCCCCAATAAGGGCGTACTTGGAGTTGGAGGCTCAGCCGGAGCCGAGAATAGAATAGACAGCCAGGCTGGATAGGGCAAGAACAAACAAGATCCCTAGGTTTATGTCTGTAACGGGGTACGGGATAGGCATAGGGGCCCAGAGTGTAAGCGCTAATGTTAGCGCTAGCATGGGGGTTGCTAAAAATAAGAAGGGGGAGGATGTAGAGGGACGGATGGGTTCTTTAATGAATAGCTTAACCCCGTCAGCGATAGGTTGGAGAAGTCCGTAGGGGCCTACGATGTTAGGGCCTTTTCGCAGTTGTATGTAGCCGAGAACTTTTCGTTCCAAAAGGGTGAGGAAGGCAACTGCCAGGAGAACGGGTACGATGTAGGCTAGAGGGTTGAGGATATAAATAATGAGGGTTGTAAGCATGGTCGGAGAGAGGCTTCGAGTCTCTTTAGGAAGGGCTTCAGGCCCTTTCGTTGTGCGGTTCGGTTCATCCAACGGAGGGGTATAGATTGTTCTTTTAGTGCGTTTAAAGTGGCTTGGGCTTGTCATAATTTATTGGAGGGAGGACTTGAACCTCCGTGGAAAGGACTTAGATCTTTAGCAATTACCGAACTCTGCCACACCAATGTATTATCGTCTCTAATAAGACATATAAAGTTTACCCTTTTGCCTGTTTTAGTTGTTTTCTTCAGGTGGGGGTAGGGCATACTGGTGACAGGGGCCCTCTCTTCTCGGTCCTTTCGTACTAGAAAAGAGCAAGTCATAGATAGAAACTGACCTGGATTACTCCGGTCTGAACTCAGATCACGTAGGACTATTAATCGTTGAACAAACGAACCCTTAATAGCGGCTGCACCATTAGGATGTCCTGATCCAACATCGAGGTCGTAAACCCCCTCGTCGATATGGGCTCTGAGAGGGGATTGCGCTGTTATCCCTAGGGTAACTCGGTTCGTTGATCGGCTGTTGGGCCGGATCATTAGGGTCAGAGGTTCTGATGCTTTGAGTGGTAGGCTCTTGGCTATAAAAGTGGTGGTTTTTGGTCCTCATGGGGGATTTTCTTTTCCCCACGGTCGCCCCAACCAAAGACATAAAACGGGGTCCGTCAAAGGGGGTCAGCTTATTTGTGGGAAGTTGTTTAAAAGAGGTCGTTTGATTGTCTAAAGCTCCATAGGGTCTTCTCGTCTTATGTAATTAGCCCCGCTTCTGCACGGGAAGATCAATTTCATTGACTGGACAGGGGAGACAGCTAAGCCCTCGTTATGCCATTCATACAGGTCCTCATTTAAAGGACAAGTGATTGCGCTACCTTCGCACGGTCAAAATACCGCGGCCGTTAAACTTTGTGGGTCACAGGGCAGGCGGGACCTCTTATTCTTTTACTTGCAAGAGGCGATGTTTTTGGTAAACAGGCGAGGCTTGTGTTTGCCGAGTTCCTTCCTTATCTTTAAGTCTTTCCTGGTGAGGCACTCCTGTGTGGGATCAACGGTTAAATTAATTGAGTGTTTTTCTGGTTCAGTAACTGGTTTAAAGTTCAATCCCCTCTGATGGTTGGGGCCGTTAAATATCGGGGGTGGGTCCAATCCGATTTACACTTGTGCTGGGAGAGGGTCATGCCCTCTTATTACTCATTTAAGCATGGTCTCTTTCATGGGGGCATGAAGTGGCCTAGTAAATCTAGGGGTATGAGAATTTATTATCAAAATTGGAGGATTAAATTGTTGTATAAGCTTTAACGCTTTTTGTTTAGGTGGCTGCTTTTAGGCCCACTAAAACAATTGTTCCTTGTTTTAATATGATCTTTAGCCTCCTAAAAAAGTTGTATCTTTGTTCAAAGAAGCTGAACCTTCTTTGACTAACGCCTCCGTTTAGCCCGGGGCCGAGGGTGCTTAGTGCAGTCGGGGCGGGATTGGCCGGAGGGCTGAACTTCTATTCATTTCTTAGGCAACCAGCTATAACTAGGCTCGGTAGGTCTGTCACCTCTACTCGGAGTTCTTCCCACTCTTTTGCCACAGAGACGGGTTGGCCCTACAATAGGCTGCCTCGGAGTAGCTCGTCTAGTTTCGGGGTAAAAAACTAAAGGGCGCTTTGCTTTAGTGTACTGGCTTAATCATGATGCAAAAGGTACGAGGGGTAAGCTCTGCTTTTTTGGGCTTAAAAGGGTTGTTTCACTTCTTTTTCAGCTTTCCCTTGCGGTACTTTGTCTGTTGCTCCCAGGGTTTCTCCTTTTCCGTCGCCCGTACTTAGGAGGGAAAATGGTTTGTTTAATCGGATGAAGATAAAAGATATTTAATAGTGAGGTATTGGCTTAGTTGGATGGGCTAGCTGTTGGGCTCAGGGCGACCCGAATTGCACGGGTGACTTCTCAGTGTAAGGGAGATGCTTTGACTATCTTAGCTACGCCCTGGTTTGTCCAAGTGCACCTTCCGGTACACTTACCATGTTACGACTTGCCTCCCCTTTATTTGAGATTTTTTTATTTACTGGGGTATGTAAATTTTTGGGGAGAGTGACGGGCGGTGTGTGCGCGCTTCAGAGCCAGCTTCAGAAGAACGCTCATTTTTTCTTCTTACTGCTAAATCCGCCTTCAGGTACTTGTTTCATTATACCTTTCGTGTTCTCTAAAGTAGAGAATGTAGCCCATTTCTTTCCACCTCATACGCTACACCTCGACCTGACGTTTGGGGCTGTGCCCGTTTTGCTTACTATGAGACCTTCAAAGGGTAAGCTGACGACGGCGGTATATAGGCGGGGTTGGCCAGGGGTGGTGAGGTTGAACGGGGGTTATCGGTTCTAGAACAGGCTCCTCTAGGTGGGTCTGAGGCACCGCCAAGTCCTTTGGGTTTGAAGCTGACGCTTGTAGTTCCCAGGCGGATAGCGGGTGTAAGTTACTATCAAAGTTTACGGCTAGGCATAGTGGGGTATCTAATCCCAGTTTGTTTCGTAGCTGTGGTGGGTTCGGGAGAGTTAAAGTCACTTTCGTGGTAGGGTATCCTGCCCCTGGGCGCGTATAACAGTTTGAGGGGTGTTTAACTTTAGTAGGGGTAATCCGTAACCACTCTTTACGCCGATGGCTGTCAACTTGGGCCCCTCGTATAACCGCGGTGGCTGGCACGAGGTTGACCGGCCCTATTAACCTTAACTAAGTCAAGTTTTCACTTATTGCTTAATATTTATCACTGCTGAATTCCCTTGGGGGTGTGGCTAAGCAAGGCGTCTTGGGCTGCGGGGGCGTGCCTGATACCGGCTCCTCGTTTCCGATTAGGAAATTGAGGGCATTCTCACTGGGGTGCGGAGACTTGCATGTGTAAGTTTAGTTAAAGATGACAGTAAAGCCAGGACCAAGCTTTTGTGCTTACGAGACTTTTCAGGGTCCATCTTAACATCTTCAGTGTTATATTCTCGTTAAACTACGTAGGC